TGGTTCTTTTTCTGAAGTAGCAACGGGAGAATTCATCCTGGAAGTGGGAGAACTGCTGAAACTACGTGAAACCCTGACAAGGGTTTATGTACAAAGAACGGGGAAACCCTTCTGGGTTGTATCCGAAGACATGGAAAGAGATATTTTTATGTCAGCAACAGAGGCCCAAGCTTATGGAATTGTTGATCTTGTAGCGGTTGAATGACAATAAATAGCCTTAGTTTCGCGTCAATTCGTGATTTAAAATGAACCCTGTCGCGTTTAATATTCTATGACTTTTTTTTATTGATTGATGATTCTATTGATCTATCGATTCTATTCTATTGAATAAAAGTCATTCATAATCATACGGTTAGGATCGATCTAAACCAGCCCATTATGTATATGATTCAACATGCCAACGATTAAACAACTTATTAGAAATACAAGACAGCCCATCAGAAATGTCACAAAATCCCCCGCGCTCCGGGGATGCCCTCAGCGTCGAGGAACATGTACTAGGGTGTATGTGCGACTCGTTCAGATCATAAACTAGAACAAAGGAAAGAGAACAATGTTCGAATATCAATGATCAAATAGGATAGAACGGAAAAACAAACTACATTTACTATCTAAAAATAAGAAAATGGGGTCATATCCCTTTTATTGTGTATGAAATTTATGGTTTCTATTGGTGTAAAACCACCCACCTTAATTCAAGATGAGAAGTAATTCTCCATTGGTAGCAAATGGTTATCCATTAAGCGGAGGAAATCTTAGTACCCCTCTCGCAAGAACGGACTAACAGGGTCAGCTACCCAGCCAACTTTCATAATTAAATACCGTTACTGTATAGGTAGAGCTCGTGGTGAAAGACCTATTACTGGATAATTCATGGGTAGAGCCGAAGAATGTGAACTATACAAGTTAGCAATAACATTGATTAAATGAAGTAAGGGCTCCGGTGTATAGAGAAGACCTCACCGTTTAAGAAGTAACCATAGAAACGATGGAATCCACTATTTAGTTATCATTGCTATTTTTTTTTTACCTAGTATAGTACAATTTCGTATTTCGAGGTAAAATGCCTATAAAAAAATAAAAAATCGTGGTTGGGAAGGTTATAGTAGCGAAAGCCATTGGAATTTTTAGTTTATACATTGGAAAAATCCGTTTTGTTATTAATATACTAGGAAAGGGGCAAAAGAATAACTGAAAGAAAGGAAATCTATTAGTTATTCGTTAAAGTTTCATTTATTCAATGACCAGAATTAGACGGGGATATATCGCTCGGAGACGTAGAACAAAAATTCGTTTATTTGCATCAAGCTTTCGGGGGGCTCATTCAAGACTTACTCGAACTATTACTCAACAAAAAATAAGAGCTTTGGTTTCGGCTCATCGGGATAGGGATAGGCAAAAAATAAACTTTCGTCGTTTGTGGATCACTCGAATAAATGCAGCAATTCGTGAAAGGGGGGTATGCTATAGTTATAGTAGATTAATAAATGATCTGTACAAGAGACAGTTGCTTCTTAATCGTAAAATACTTGCACAAATAGCTATATCAAATAGGAATTGTCTTTATATGATTTCCAATGAGATCATAAAAGAAGTAGGTTGGAAAGAATCCACCGGTTAAACGGAGTTGCCCGGAGAATGAACTCCGGGAAGATTGAATAAAAATGAATAGAATTAGAATATGATAAAATATCAGAAAGTGGTCAAAATAAATATGAATCAACACGTTCAATAAAAAATTTTATTCTTCCCAGATTATTCTTTTTTTTCTTACGACACGAGACTTCAATCCGGATTCTTGGATTTTTCCAACAAAAAAGAAATCCGCGTTTGAGTTCGGATGGGCATTTGAATTCAAGTGAAGAAAGAGTAAACCTATCTTTTTCTGGCTCTAAGACTGGGAGTTCTGGTGGTCGACTCGGTTCTTTCAAATTGTTTCTCATTATTAAGAAAAGGTAACAAAGATAAAATACGAGCTTGTTTTATAGCAATAGTAATTAATCGTTGTTGTTTCAAGGTCAATCTATTCACTCGTCTAGATAATATTTTTCCCTGTTCACTAATAAATCGACTAATTAAACTCATGTTTTTATAATCAATTCGATCCCCCGATTGGATCGGGGGCAAACGCCTACGAAAAGATCGCTTGGATTTAAGAAAAGTTCGCTTAGATTTTTCCATGGTTTGGTTAGTTTATTTCTTATCCCTAAAATCCTATTTCAGCCGTATCTTTTATTAGAATAAATAAATAGGATTTGGTTTGTTTATAATTATCTTTAACTATGTTAAATATGTTATATATATAATGTCATTTTTGCCCTTTCCTTGTAAGAAAGATAGGGGCGCCGGTGCTCGGTTCGTTCGATCTATTTCTTTATCTCCCCATGAATCGTATGTTTGTTACAATATGGACAGAATTTTAGCAACTCCAATCGATTAGGCGTATTGTGCCGGTTCTTTTGAGTAATATATCTGGAAATCCCCGTTGATTCCTTATTAACACCGTTTCGAACACAAGCGGTACATTCCAAAAGAACCGGTATTCGCACATCTTTACCCTTAGCCATGAACCTCCTTTGGATTTTTCATTTACTCAACTCTTCCTTTTTCAATTCGAAACGAAAAAGAAGAAAGGAAGGAAAAAATTTGTAACTAGCTATCCTCTTATGCAAGATTTCATTACAATCAATATAGGAAATACGATAGAAAGATTTCTAAACTATATTTCAACAGTACAGTATTTCATATAATTATCGTCTAGAATACGCTTTCCCTAGAACCAGAGTTTGTATTCGACTTCCATAGAAATTTAATACATATAAATTCATATTAATTTAATTCCAACCTGAACCCGACTCTCACAGCTGTTGAATGTAATATTCTTTCTCTTTCCTCCCTTTTTCTAGGGAAAAAAGAGAAAAGAAGGGGCTTTATTTAATTGTATCTCTAATCTTCTTTATTCCTTCCCACGTCAATAACTAGAATGAAAAAAAGGGGAACGTCAACGCATCCGGGAAAAAACGATTAATCTCTATCAATAAACCTGCCAAAGAACCGAACCATAGAGTACTTAGTACCGGTGCCACGGAAAGATATGTTTTTAGATCTCGCATTGAAAAACCTCCTTTTATAGTAATACATACATAAGATAATACATATTGAAATGTACAATCATCCAGTAAATAAGATTTACTTTTTGTTAAATACAGAAAAAACGTCCTTTTCTTCCCCACTATTCCCCAAAAAGACTAGTTTATTTTTCCTAGGGGTTCCAGAAGTATTTTACTATTATTATATGTTAAATGAGACCAAAAAGGCGAAATGGCCATAAAAATTCTAGATTTTAATAGAGGCAATAATGATGTGGAAAACAAGACAGGAATTCTCTACAATGACACTGTAGACCAATGGAAGGGATGTAGCGCAGCTTGGTAGCGCGTTTGTTTTGGGTACAAAATGTCACGGGTTCAAATCCTGTCATCCCTACCTATTACTGCTCAAAGGAGCAGTAACGAGGGATTTTTTGAGATCAATTCACGTTGGACATATCATATAGAATCTTTTATTCTTATGATGATACTATATGTGTATGCATAGAAGATGTATTGGGGCCAATCCTTTTCTTTACAGTCTTTTCTTTTATGAGAAGAAAGCGCTCTTAGTTCAGTTCGGTAGAACGTGGGTCTCCAAAACCCGATGTCGTAGGTTCAAATCCTACAGAGCGTGATTTGTATCTTCTTCGATAGAATTTGGCTGAAACACTAACTGGAACAACAATCTTTATTTGACCTCCTGGATATTAAAGAAAGGAGGAGGTCAATCAAAAAAAGAGATGTTAATTAATCAAAGGTCTAACTGATCGCCACGCCTGTATTGTAAATAGGCAGTTACAAATAATCCAGCCAAAGTAATAGGAATTAGACCTAACACAATTCCAAATAGAAAAACTTCAATCATTTCAATTTGTTTGAAAGGAGAAAAAAGAGGTAATATCTATACCTAAATATTAATCCGAATTACCATGAATCTCAATGACCAAGAATTGGCAATTAACGGGGTAAAAATACACAGAAGTTCGCGGAAAGATTTTGTGCAATTAATTTCAAATAAGTCGTATCTTGCTCAGACCAATAAATAGAGCTGAGGTTATAGTTAAAGCCGCTAGTAGAAAACCAAAATAACTAGTTATGGTAGGCATCAAGGAGCTAAATGAAATATGGTCTTTTTATACATATGTTTATAAAAAAGCACTTACCTAAGTTTCCTTTTTTGCAAAATAGGAGAAAAAACCAATTGAAAGTTTTTGAGTCATCTATCATTATAGACAGCACTAACAAGGATAAAGTCACAACTATATAAAAAAATTGATTCATCATCTGTAACATCTACCCATACCGCGTTTGCAATCAGCAAATGCATTCTTGGATCATTTTTCAATTCAACTTATAAACGAATAATAAGAACTGGGTAGTGTAATTTCGTTAAAAAAAAAACTAACTCTTTTCCAATCATTATGGAATCAAATTCAAAAATTATTCCTATTTTTATCATTTGTTTTATTGGATCGAATCTATATATTTTAGAGCGAACATTAATCTTAGAAAACTTTTACTTTCATTTTAACTAATTAGATTAGATTCCGTAATGAATTCACGCATATAATATCTTAAATATCTTGAATGAATGAGAACAAAAAGTTATCACATGATCACTCAAAAAAATAGGTGTTTTGGTTCAACTATTCTAAGACTAGTAAATTCTACGACTAGTAATTTCTATTTTCTTTTGCTTTAGAAGTTCTATTTTGTATTTTTCATATATATATTAGAAATGCACATCTTTTTAGTTAGGTCAAGAAAGAACTTTCAGATTTCGATCTAATACAACAATGTATGCATTAGTGATTATTTCATTCTTTGTTCTTTTTGGTTTATCGAATAAAAATTCCTATTCTTACTTGTTACTGGACGCCTAACCAATAAAAAAAAAAAAAGATTCCA